CTTGTTCTGAAATAATCCACTGAACAAGGGTTACTATTTGTTCTATTCTATTGGTAATAATGAAACAATTCTATTCGTAGGAACAAAGAGAAGCAGATTTATTCTATACCCGATAAGTACCAATACGCAATGGGTGGTTGATACCATTTTCTATCAGTAAATGTGTCCTTCCTTATTCCTCATTAGAAGGCCCTATTCGTCAAAATTTTCCTTTATTTCTTCTTTTGTCTTTCTTTATGAATTTTTCTAATCTATGGATAAAATAAATACGATAAAACCAATATTATAAAGACAATAAAATAATGTTGTTACGTTTCCACATCAAAGTAAAATATAGTACTTAGTTCTTTTTTCTTTCAATTAATGCCTATTGGTGTTCCAAAAGTACCTTTCCGAAGTCCTGGAGAGGAAGATGCATCTTGGGTTGACGTATAGTGCGACTTGTCAGATATATTGGGTCATATGGGATTTCCCCGTTCTCTCCCCCGATCGAGATATCCTCTGTTTCGCCCAAGAAAGATAAATTGAATCATCAAAAATTTGGAGCGTGAAGCGCAATTAGATCCATTGTTTGGGGGGATTCACATTACTATTATCAATTAGAATAATTTATGGTTTGCTTGGTTGGACTAAAAAATGAAGTATCCAGGCTCCGTTTAGAAAAAACCCAATTGGTAATATATCTATGATTACTACTTGTATCATAAATGATTCCTGTTTGGTATTTGTAAAGAGATCCTATTTGTCAAGCGAGGGAATCTCAAACTAAATACTTGGTGAAAGGTATGAAATGAATTGAAAAAAAAAAAAAAAGAAAGTCATAACAAAAAGAAATGGTAATGGGAAGATTTGTCCTATATGTGCAAATCAAAATCGGGCGGATCTTTACCCGGAGTAGAGCATAAACCTAAAAAGATGAAAGAGACCCATTCAGGAACAAGAAAATACCATCGTGATTTGGATTGAATCTCGATGAAACAATACATCAATGAGAAGTTAATTCGATAAGTTTAGTGACTTTTTTTCTATTATAAGGAAGAAAGAAGTTCAAATTCGTCTTTATTGAAAAATCGAAGAAAAAGTCCTTTCATTAGAAGTCAGAAAAAACCTGCTATGAAAAAAGAATAGGAACAAAGAAAGAGGACTTGAATCTATACATTGATTCTTTTTTTTTCGCAATTATTTTTTGAACCGTATGCGTCAAAAGGTGCATGTACGGTTCCTAAGGGATACAATTTTACCCTAATCAACCGACTTTATCGAGAAAGATTACTTTTTTTAGGCCAAGAAGTTGATAGCGAGATCTCGAATCAACTTATTGGTCTTATGGTATATCTCAGTATCGAGGATGATACCAAAGATCTGTATTTGTTTATAAACTCTCCTGGCGGATGGGTAATACCTGGAGTAGCTGTTTACGATACTATGCAATTTGTGCGACCAGATGTCCATACAATATGCATGGGATTAGCCGCATCAATGGGATCTTTTATCTTGGTTGGAGGAGAAATTACCAAACGTCTAGCATTCCCTCACGCTTGGCGCCAATGAGGTTTTTTTTATTTGAGAGAAAAAAGAAGACTATGCCTTCGCCATATGAATATTAAGTAATAATAGCATGGCACTTCGAATTCGATATGCAAAATTTTTGTCTTGTTTTTTTTTTTCAAAAGATTCGATTATGTATCGAGAGAGTAGTATGAGATAAAAGGTATTTCCGATTTCTCTTATCTATCGGGAGTCCAGTTCAGCGTCACAAACTTTTTTGTTTTCACACCGAAGGGCTCTTAACAATATTTATGTTATAAAAAAAGAGGGCGAAAAAAAAAACAAGATTTTTCCTTATTTGATTGGATCAAAAAGAAACTTTGGGATTGCTGAATCAAAGACAAAAAAAAAATGGAATCAATTTCAAAATAGAAAGCAACGGAGCCATCATAGTATTTTTTAACTCCTCTGAAAGGAAGGGTGGCAATTTGATCATTTATCCATCTGGGTCTGATAGATTCTATTTTTCTCTTTCTTCAATGGAAGGTAAGGGTCAATTTTATTGTAGAGCCGTATGCAATGCACAAAAGATAATGCCCGTACGGTTGTTCAATTCTATCTTTTTTTTTCCTATTATTCTTTATCTTTCTTTCTTTTCTCTTCGTTTCATCACGCGAGATAGAGAACTGTTATATCATCAGGGTAATGATCCATCAACCTGCTAGTTCTTTTTATGAGGCACAAACGGGAGAATTTATCCTGGAAGCGGAAGAACTGCTGAAACTACGCGAAACCCTCACAAGGGTTTATGTACAAAGAACGGGCAAACCCTTATGGGTTGTATCTGAAGACATGGAAAGAGATGTTTTTATGTCAGCAACAGAAGCCCAAGCTTATGGAATTGTTGATCTTGTAGCAGTTGAATGAAAATAAGATGGATTTTATAAAAATCCGTGATTTGAGATTTTATCTACGAGTTTAATATTCTATTAAATAGAAATAATTCATAATC